CGGGGATTAGTTAAAGTAATGAGCCTATCAACATTGGCAGGCTCATTACTTCAATTCAATGGAAATAATGAAAAATCATTTCATCTTTTTAGTTGGAACTTTCGGCGGTTCTCGAAAAAAAATAGCGAAAAAGATTATCCCTAGAGTTGAGACTAATAGAAATGTATAAACCAATGCTTCCATATATTCGTCGTGGTTTACAATTATAGCTTCCATACCTGTTTATATGAGATTATCTACCCAATAAAAAAAAAGGCACTGATTCAAATCAAAATCAAAATTGATCAGGTATCCGAGGTAAAATTCAAAAATGAAAAAAAGGCGAAAAATACGAAAGCAATGTTGTATCAGTATCAGACTGTTTGTCTTCTTGTAGTTGGATCTCCAAGTTTTTGGAATGCTCCAAATTCTACTTGAGCATCCAAATCTGGGTCAATACCGGCAAAAACATCTCTGAACAAGGTTCTAGATCCATGCCAGATGTGTCCGAAGAAGAAGAGTAGGGCAAAGGAAGCATGTCCAAAAGTAAACCAACCCCTTGGACTACTACGAAAAACACCATCAGATTTCAAAGTAGCACGATCTAATTCAAAAATTTCACCCAATTGAGCACGTCTAGCATATTTTTTCACAGTAGCAGGATCACTATAACTGACCCCATTGAGTTCGCCACCATAGAACTCAACAGTTACACCTACTTGTTCCACGCTATACTTTGATTCGGCTCTTCTAAAAGGAACGTCGGCTCGAACAATTCCGTCTCCATCTATCAAAACAACAGGAAATGTTTCAAAAAAGGTAGGCATACGACGTACAAAGAGTTCGCGCCCTTCTTTATCTCGAAATATAGGGTGTCCTAACCATCCAACAGCTATTCCATCTCCGTTATCCATTGAACCCGCTCTGAATAATCCTCCTTTTGCCGGATTATTCCCAATATAATCATAAAACGCTAATTTTTCAGGAATTTTAGCCCAAGCTTCTGATAAACTTTGATTTTCGCCTAGTCCAGCACTAACTCTTCGATATATTTCTTGCTGAAAGTATCCCTGATCCCATTGATAACGAGTGGGACCAAATAATTCGATCGGGGTAGTTGCGGAACCATACCACATAGTTCCGGCAACAACAAAAGCTGCAAAAAAGACAGCAGCGATACTGCTGGAAAGGACAGTTTCAATATTGCCCATACGTAAGCCTTTATATAGACGTTGGGGCGGACGGACACTAAGATGGAATAGGCCTGCTAATATACCCAATGTGCCTGCTGCAATATGATGAGAGGCGATTCCCCCCGGAACAAAAGGATCAAAACCTTCTACACCCCATGCTGGATTTACAGATTGTACTTTTCCGGTTAATCCATAAGGATCGGACACCCATATTCCAGGACCATACAAGCCTGTTACATGAAACGCGCCAAAACCAAAACAAGCTACCCCAGAAAGAAATAGATGAATTCCAAAAATCTTAGGCAAATCCAAAGAAGGTTTTCCTGTACGTTCATCAGAAAAGATTTCTAAGTCCCAATAAACCCAATGCCAAATAGCTGCCAAAAAGCACAAACCAGAAAACACAATATGTGCTCCGGCTACACCTTCGTAACTCCAAATACCAGGATCTGTTATAGTCCCTCCTGTAATACTCCAACCGCCCCATGAATTGGTTATTCCTAAACGAGTCATGAAAGGTATAACAAACATACCCTGTCTCCACATTGGATCAAGAACGGGATCAGAGGGATCAAAAACTGCTAACTCATATAGAGCCATCGAACCGGCCCAACCAGCAACCAAAGCTGTATGCATTATATGGACAGAAATCAACCGACCAGGATCATTCAATACAACAGTATGAACACGATACCAAGGCAAACCCATGTAAATACCCCTTTATCAAAGAAAAATAGACACTATGTAACTTTATTGCATTGCATTGGAAAAAATTCTGGCTATGGAATGAACCTTTGTTCCGAAATAACCCATGGAACAATGATTAATCTGAATTCTATTCTGTTGGTAATAATGGAAAATTTATATTTGTAGGAAGAAAGAGAAGCAGATCTATTCTATACCCGATAAGTACCAATACGCAATGGGGAGGTTGATACTATTTTATATGAGTTAAGGCTTTCATACTTGTTCATCATTAGAAAGCTATATTCGTAAAAATTTTCTTTTATTCATTTTGTCTCCTTTTATGAACTTTTCGAATCGATTCAAAAAATCTCATAAAGGTTGATATTATGAAGACAATAACCCCATTATTTATTAATTCTTTATTACGTTTCCACATCAAAGTGAAATAGAGTACTTAATTATTTTTTATTTTAGTTAATGCCTATTGGTGTTCCAAAAGTACCCTTCCGAAGTCCTGGAGAGGAAGATGCATCTTGGGTTGACGTATAGTGCGACTTGTCAGATCGATTGGGTCATATGGGATTTCCCCGTTCTCTCTCCCGATCGAGATATCCTTCCCTTCGCCCAAAAAAGATAGATTGAATCATGAAAAATTTGGAGCGTGAAGTGCAATCAGATTCATTTTTGAATTTTAGGGGAATTCATATTCTAAAATTAGAATAATTTATGGTTGGCTTGGTTGGACCAATAAATTGAAGTATCCAGGCTCCGTTTTTAAAAATCCCAATTAATAATAAATATATCAATGATTATTGCTTATAGGCTAAATTCTTTATTATTACTATTGAAATTATAAAGAGAATAGATATAAGTAAAGATCTAAACCTGAATCATTCCAATAAAAAAAGATGATGAATACGTTAAATACTAAATTTGGCTGAAAAACGTGCAATGAATTCAAGAGTAAAAAGGTGGTATTAGAAGTATTTGTCCTATATGTACAAATCGAAATCGGTCCGATTTTTACCCGGAGTAGAGCAGAAACCTAAAAGAATTAAATAGGCCCATTCAAGAACAAGAAAATGACCTCGAGATTTGGATTTGATCTCGATGAAAAACTACATCAATGAGAAGTTAGTTCGATAAGTTTAGTGAATTCTTTTTTATTATACTATTTATTATTACTAGGATTTAAAAATAGAATAAAAAGCCCTTTCATTATCATTAAAAGTTATAAATAGAAAGAACTGCTATGAAAAAAGAAAGAGGGCCGGAATCTACACATTGATTTTTTTCATTTTAACATTTGATTTTGAACCGTATGCATCAAAAGATGCATGTACGGTTCTTAAGGGATAAGAATTAACCCTAATCAACCGACTTTATCGAGAAAGATTACTTTTTTTAGGCCAAGAGGTTGATAGCGAGATCTCAAATCAACTTATTGGTCTTATGGTATATCTCAGTATCGAGGATGATACCGAGGATTTGTATTTGTTTATAAATTCTCCTGGCGGATGGGTAATACCTGGAGTAGCTATTTATGATACTATGCAATTTGTGCGACCCGATGTACATACAATATGCATGGGATTAGCCGCTTCAATGGGATCTTTTATTCTGGTCGGAGGAGAAATTACCAAACGTTTAGCATTCCCTCACGCTTGGCGCCAATGAGTTTTTTATTTGAGAAAAAAAATAAGACTATGCCTTCGCTTCGCCATATAAAATATGAAATGAATATTAAGTAATAATAGCATGGCACTTTGAATTCGATATGATAAAATTTTGTATTTTTTTTTCTAAAAATTAGATTATGTATCGAGAGAGTAGTATGAGATTAAAGGGTATTTCTGATTTGATTTATCAGGAGTCCGTTTCAGCGTCACAAACTTTTTGTTTTCATACCAAAAGGCTCTTCCTTTTCAATTTATGTTTGAAAGAGTAAAACAAAATTCTTTTTTCTTCTTTGTTTTCGGATCAAAAAGAAACTTTGGGATTGCTGAATTACATACGAGATTAATAGATAAAGCAACGGAGCCATCATAGTATTTTTTAATTCCTACAAAAAAAAGAAGGGTGGTAATTGGATAATTTACTTAATCTGGATCTGATCGATCCTACTTTGCTCTTACCTAAATGGAAGAGAAAAGTAAATCCCATTGTAGAGCCGTATGCAATGCGCAAAATATGATATGCACGTACGGTTGCTCAATTATATCCTTTTTTCTTTTGCTTTTCTCTCGCATGCATAATGAGGCGAAGAGAAAAGAATCGTTTTTATGTTCTATACATCAGGGTAATGATTCATCAACCTGCTAGTTCTTTTTATGAGGCACAAACAGGAGAATTTGTCCTGGAAGCGGAAGAACTATTGAAACTACGCGAAACCCTCACAAGGGTTTATGTACAAAGAACGGGCAAACCTTTATGGGTTGTATCCGAAGATATGGAAAGGGATATTTTCATGTCAGCAACAGAAGCCCAAGCTCATGGAATTGTCGATCTTGTAGCGGTTGAATAACAATGAAAATGGTTAAATCCACGATTTAAGTTGAGAGTTTTTTTTCTTATACTGGGTTTCATATTCTAAAAAATATTAAATTAATTCGATATGATTCATAATCATCTGGTTAGGATTGATCTAAACCAGTCCATTATGTAATAAATAATTCAGCATGCCAACTATTAAACAACTTATTAGAAACGCAAGACAGCCAATCCGAAATGTAACGAAATCCCCCGCCCTGCGGGGGTGTCCTCAGCGTCGAGGAACATGTACTAGGGTGTATGTGTGACTCGTTCAGATTATGAGCTGGAACAAAAAACAAATAATTTTTCAGTCTCAATAATCAATACCCAATGAATAAGATAAAATGGAAGAACTCCAATCACTATCTAAAAAAAATCTATCATTTATTGGCTATTGGGTATGAAATTTATGGTTTCTCTTGGTGTAAATCCAATCAGCTCCATTTAAGATAAGAAGCAATATCCCATTGGTAGCAAATGTTATCCATTAAGCGGGATAAATCCTATTTCTTTGTCAAACAAAAATATTATGCTCCCATTCTTGCAAAACAAAACGGACTAACAGGGTCAGCTATCCAGAGCTAACCTTCAAAATGAAATACCGTTACTGTATAGGGAGATCTCATTGTGAAAGACCTATTACTAGATAATTCATGGGTAGAGCCAAAGAGTTTGAACTGTACAAGTTACCAATAAGATTGACCAAATGAAGTAAAGAGCTCCGGTGTATAGAGAGGACCTCACCGTTTAATAAGTAACCATAGAAACGAAGGAACCCACTATTTATTTATTCATCTGACACCTAATATCAATGAAATTTTTCGTTTTGAGCCTAGAAAAAGAAAAAATTGTGGCCAGGAAGGTTATAGTAGCAAAAGCCATTGGAATTTTTTTTTATACATTGGAAAAATAAGTTTTGTTATTCATAGACCAGGAACGGAGAAAAGAATAACTCACAAAAAAAAAATCGATTAGTTATTCATAAAAGTTTAATTTATTAAATGACCAGAGTTAAACGCGGATATATAGCTCGAAGACGTAGAAAAAAAATTCGTTTATTTGCATCAAGCTTTCAGGGGGCTCATTCAAGACTTACTCGAACTATTGTTCAACAGAAAATAAGAGCTTTGGTTTCGGCTCATCGGGATAGAAATCGGCAAAAGCGAGATTTTCGTCGTTTGTGGATCACTCGGATAAACGCAGTAATTCGCGAAAAGGATATATACTATAAGTATAGTATATTTATAAATGATCTGTACAAGAGAAAGTTGCTTCTTAATCGTAAAATACTTGCACAAATAGCTATATTAAATAATAAATGTCTTCATATGATTTCCAATGAGATCCTAAAAAAAGAAGATTGGAAAGAATCCCCCGAAATGATTTAAAAAAGTTCCCCGGAGAATGAACTCCGGGAATATAAAGTAGAAAATAGTCTAATAAAATACGAGAATTTAGTCAGAGCCCATTGAATTCATTAATTCAATAAAAAAAATATTGATTCTCCATGATTTTTTTTTTACAACACGACAGGATTCTAGGATTTTGCGATTTCGAAAAAAACATCCATCTGGGTTGGAGTTCCGATTAGAATTTGGATTCAATTGAATAAAGAGTAAGCCTATTTCATTTTGGTTCTAAAACCCGTAGTTCTAGCGATCGACTCGGCTCTTTCAAATTGTTTTTCATTATTAAGAAAAGGTAACGAAGATAAAATACGAGCTTGTTTTATAGCAATAGTAATTAATCGTTGTTGTTTCAAGGTCAATCTATTCACTCGCCTAGATAATATTTTTCCTTGTTCACTAATAAATCGACTAATTAAACTCATGTTTCTATAATCAATTTGATCCCCCGATCCAATCGGGGGCAAACGTCTGCGAAATGATCGCTTAGATTTAAGAAAGGGTCGCTTGGATTTATCCATGGTTTTTTAGTTTCTTTTTTATTCTTTATTTTATATTATATTGATTTGTCTTTCTAATAAATAGAATTCGAATATGCTAATTATACTTATAACGTAACGCAAATCCTATTTATTATGTTATGATTCATTTTTATTAATTCGAATTCTTTTTTTTACCAAATAGGATTTTTTTTTTATTTATATTTTATATATTAACTTACATACAGGGCTTATTTAGAAGATATTTTCTATTTCTATCTATCTATATAATATATAGAATAATAATCTTTTTATTATTTATCTTTCGACTAAATATTCAATTTTTTGATTTTTATCTAATTTAAATTATTTATAGATAAAGATATCTAATAATCTATATTCTATTTCTATCGATATCTAGATCTATTAATTAGAGATAACATATATCTAATATAAATATATGTATATATATATAAATTATATCTAGATATAGAAATCTCTATCAAGAATGTATGTTCTTTTGTCTTGTTCCTTCATAGATAAGCCTTCGTTCTATTTGATTTATTTTTTTATTTCTCCATGAATTGTATGTTTATGACAATAGGGACAAAATTTTCTTAATTCCAATCGACTAGGCGTATTGTGTCGATTCTTTTGAGTAATATATCTGGAAATACCCCTTGATTTTTTATTCAGATTCTTTCGGACACAACTAGTACATTCCAAAATAACTCTAACTCGAACATCTTTACCCTTGGCCATGAACCTCCTTTGTATTTGTTATTACTCTTATATTTTCGACCGGAAGCGAAGAGAAAGGACAAAAAGGAATTTATAATACAAAATACAAGAAAAAAGATTTCGTTGTAAGTAATAAAGAAATAGTAAATAAACTCTAAGGAATCAAAAAAGGAATCCAAATATTTATAAATAGATTTCGAATCACAGTAGAATATTTCAATCAAGTATCTTGTATAAGACCGTTTCCCTAAACCGATCTTTTCATTCCCGCTTTTTTTTTGACTGAAAGTGAATCCACTTTTTTATTTGCGAATAAAAAAGAGAAAGGAGGGGAAGAAGGATTAGTCACAGATAGTGAATTCTCTCCCTAATCTTCCTTACCCCCCTCCCATGTCAATAACTAAAAAGAAAAAAAGGGGAATGTCAACGCATCCGGGAAAAAACGATTGATTTCTATCAATAGGCCTGCTAAAGATCCGAACC